GAAAAGTAGTTTGGTTCCATCCGCTAGAGCTTGAAGAACTCCTAATGGTCCAGCGTATTCAGGCCCAATTCGTTGTTGTATCCCTGCAGATATTTCTCTTTCTAACCACACAATTACTAGTAAGCCTATCGTTATTGCCAATACAAGAGTCAAAATAGGACCAAGTATCCACACAATTTCAAAAGCCTCCTTTAAGGATTCCCATTTGGAAAAGGAATTAATAGCTTGTACTTTTGTTGTATCAATTATCATTTCAACGATCAACTTCTCCCATAATGATATCTATGCTCCCTAATATTGTCATAATATCAGCCAATTTCATTCTTTTAACTAATTGAGGAAGAATTTGCAAATTGATAAAACCCGGCGGACGAATTTTCCATCTCCAAGGAAACCCAGTCTGATCCCCTATCAAGAAAATTCCCAATTCTCCCTTTGGTGCTTCTACTCTTACATAAAGTTCTTGTTTGGTCAATTCAAAAGTAGGAGAAGCTTTTTTACTAATGAATCGGTATTCAAAATCGTTCCATTCTGGATCACTTTTTCTATAAAAATCCAAACGTCTGGTTTCTAAATTTTCATGACCCCCCCCTGGAATTCCTTCCAAAGCTTGTTGAATAATTTTTATGGATTCAGTCATTTCACCAATTCGAACCAAATAACGAGATAATGAATCCCCTTCTTTTTGCCATTGGACTTCCCAATCAAATTCATCATAACACTCATAATGATCAATTTTACGAAGATCCCATTGTATTCTAGAAGCTCGTAACATTGGTCCCGACAACCCCCAGTTTATTGCTTCCTCTGCACTAATAATACCCACTCCCTCAACTCGTTTTAAAAAAATGGGATTTCGTGTGATAAGTTTTTGATATTCATCAATTCTTGTTAAAAAATAATCACAAAAATCTAAACATTTATCTAGCCAACCATAAGGCAGATCCGCTGCTACTCCTCCGATACGAAAATAATTATGCATCATTCTCATACCTGTAGCTGCTTCAAATAAATCATATATTAACTCTCTTTCTCTAAAAATATAGAAAAAAGGAGTTTGTGCACCAATATCCGCCATAAAAGGACCAAGCCATAACAGATGAGAAGCTATACGACTCAACTCTAACATAATTACTCTGAGATAGCTGGCTCTTTTAGGTACTTGAATATTTCCAATCTGTTCTGGCCCATTTACTGTTATTGCTTCTGCGAACATAGTCGCTAAATAATCCCAACGTGTTACATAAGGCAAATATTGTATAATTGTTCGGTTTTCCGCAATTTTTTCCATTCCTCTGTGTAAATAACCTAATATTGGTTCACAGTCAATAACATCTTCACCATCTAGAGTAAGGATGAGTCGAAGAACACCGTGCATTGATGGGTGATGGGGACCCATATTGACTATCATAAAATCTTTTCTTTTAGCTGGTACATTCATAGTGATTTCCTCGATTCATTCTTCTATGAATTGCTGAAGACGAAAAGAAATTCATCAAAATTCAAGATCGAATAAATCAAATAATTAAATTTTTAATTACCGCGTTTTTGATTCCCGAATATCCAACTCGCTAATTAAGTTTTTATAACCTAGTGGGTTTTTCTTTGCCAAATAAGATAGTAGCCGTCGTCGTTTTTCTAGAATTTTCCGCAAACCTCTTTGAGATAAATAGTCTTTTTTGTGCAATTGAAAATGTGAAGTAAGTCCTCGTATCCTATTAGTAAAGCTTATTATTTGAAATTCAATGGATCCGGGGTTTTCCTCTTTTGAAATAAAGATGGGTGAATTTTTTACCATAAAATGAAATCCTCCTCCTACCGCCCATTTTTAAAATAGTTTTATTGATCAGGAATAATAACAAAAAATGGAATAAGAATAATAAATAAGAATGTCAATTCGTTTTTCTTTTTATACACAAAAATCTTCAATTCGTTAGCAATTCCGAATTTTGTCAAATAGAATTTCTTATTAATTAATACAATTTTTTTTTTCTTTTTTTTTAGTTGGCTAGAAATAAAAAAGGATAGTATATCTCTTCACTTACAAAAGAGAAAATTTTGTATCTCAAAGTCAATTCCATGGCTTCCTTTCTAGATAGAATTGATAGGCAATCGAATTCCAGGTATCAGAATAGAATATAGAATGGAAAACAAGGAATGTGTCTATATCCTTGTTTTCCTATATTAGATCAGATATGCTATAGAATATATATATATGACAAACGTACCTTTATTTCATTTTCAATTGTGGATAGATACGTATCCTTAACATACTGAACCGACTGGAATTATTTGTATTAAACCAAAAGCGGTTCATACAAGCTAAATCTTCGAATCGAAAATTGGGCCAAAGAAAAAGTTTGAATTGAAGTAGTTTCTTTTTCTCTCTATCAAAATATTGACTTTTTTCTATAATGTCATATTGACTTTTTTCTATAATGTCAAAGCGGCTGCAGTTTTTTCTATTATTACTTTTGAAAAGTTCTGTATTCATATGAATATCATTTTCTTTTTTTGAATTGAAAGAGAGTAGAATTCTCAACTCTCTACGACTTCTAGTGGATAAAAGATTTTCAGGAACAAGAAAATCTTTTTTCTTTCTAAATCCAATTAGACTTTTAAGTCTTTCAATAGATTTGAACAAATTCTCTTTATTAATATAGCTTTTTTCTCCGCATCCTTGATTAATTTGTTGTTTGGTCTTATGAACCAATAAAATAGCTATGGTTTGATACATAAGAAATTTTCCATTAAGCTTCGTCTTGCTTTTTTTCGGTACATGCGGAATCTCAACAACCAATCTTCCTCTAGAGATCAATTTTAGATCTCCCCTAGTCCTATCCTTAAGCCGAGCATTTTTCTTTTGACTCCGAAAAGCAAAAATGTCCACATTAAATTCTCTTCGTCGAATCAAGGATTTAATCCATAGATTTTTCTTTGTTTTGTCCTTTTGAAAGAAGGCCTTGTCTTTTAGCAGGTAAGTATATGTTTGGATATTCGACGAAATGCTTTCGTCTACATCCTTAGCATCTATGGTCGCTCTGAATGGCTGGTGAGCTCGCCGTTTGAGTGGACTCAAAAGAAAATTCCGCCAACCGGTGCTTTGTGGTGTACTGATGATTATTCTGCTCCTGGTTTGTGGTCTCCTGATGATTATTCTTCTCTTAGCGTTTTTTATTTTTGGTCTACTGGTGATTACGCTTCTACTGGTGATTAGTCTTCTACTGGTGTTTCTTGTTCTCCTGGTGGTTCTCTTTGGTATTCTGAGAATTGATTGAAGATTCACTGGGTTCTGAAATCGAGTTTCTTTATAATTGAAAAGAAGTAATTGGGTTGGTATTACCCACGGTCTTCTCTTATATGCGTTGTAAAGTTTGTCGAATTTTGAAAAAAAGAACCCCAATTCAAAATTTGATACGAGACAGTATACTATTTCGTCATTCATTCCCATCCAATCTAACTCAGGTGGGTGTCTTTTTACAAATTCTTGACCTCTTTTGACAAGCATAGGATACAAAATATCTTTGTCACAAAAACGATCTCGGTCACCGTCTTTCTCAATTATTTGATATTTATTCCCCTTACTCTCCGTTTCAGTATTTTCTTTGTTTTTTTCAATATTAATCCAGAATTCCATTTTTTCTTTGTTTGTAAGACAAAAATGGAAAATTCTCCAATCCAAATATTTTCTCTTCGGGCTTTTCTCCATATCGAAAAGAGCCTCTGATTCTAGATAATCGGCAACAAAAGACTTCTGTGATACTAGATATTTGGCAGGATTCTCTGCTTCTAGAAAACCTGGAACGCACTCCGATTCGGGAATCCCCTCTAATTCTAGAAAAAATAGAAAGTCCTCTGTTTCTAGAGAATCGGCAATCCCCTCTGATTGTAGAGAATTTTGGAAATTTTCTAGAGAATTCGGGAAATTAGAGTTAGGTATACTTAGCGAAGGTGTACCTCTTAAGATATGAAAGAATTCCCTTTTCATTTTATCGGTTTTGTAATTAAAACAAATTTTTTTCTTATCGCCGCTATAGCTATAATTAATGGATTTATGTGATAAAAGATTATATCTGTTGTGTTTTTTAGAATTATCTTTTACTTTGAGTAATAAATCCAATTCAGAGAAATTCGATTTGTTTAAATCTTTATTTTTAACTGTATCTTTATTTTTAACTGTGCGCTGTATATTTTGCTGGGACCCCATCATCAGTATTGACAAAAATATCTACACGTCTTTTTATTCGTACAAAATGGAAATCTGGAGGATTCGCTACGTCGATTTCTTGCACCCTGTTCACCAGTGCGAGTGCGTTAGTACAGCGTTCAATTATTTTCTTTCGCCAATGTAGTACTGCATTAGACAATAAAGAGTTTAAAATTAGTATTCGATCGTCTTCCTGTAAATCGATTTTTTCTTCCTTGCGAGCTGGAAATAAAGAGAGCCCTTTAAAAATGAAATTTGATAGTGATTTTCCAGCAAATTCATTAATTAAGTTCAAAACAAATTCATTAACTAAGTTCAAAAAATAAGCAATTTTTATTGAGAATGATTTTCTATTAAATGTATCTATTTTTGGTTCAAATTCTTGATAATTAGTAGTCAAAAGGATAAGATACATTTTATTTGCCATCCCTCCGAAATTCTCATTTTCTATTTCTTCTAGAGGAAGTCCTACTTTATTTTGAAGAAAGGGTGCATATTGAAAGTGGACTTTTCCCCGAGAGTGCCCGCACAATACAGGATCCAATAGTTTAGGTAAATACTCTTTTTTCCTTTTATGCCTACATAACCTAGTTCTTTTCTCAAGTATATTCCGAATAGGAAATCCTTTATCTAGATTTTTGACTCTATTTAAAAACTCATTACTTAGGGTTTTCTTTCTTTGTTCATTGTTAGAATTCCAAGGATTATACAATTCCGTAGAGGTGAGTTTTTCTGTTGTCAATAAAGAGATTTTTCTTTGTATCTTTTCCAAAAAAGTTGACAAAACAGATGG